GGATAAAGAAAGACCGTTTCAACGTCAAAAACAACAAAAACTAGAGCAAACATGTAATAGCAGATTCGGAATTGTAACCAAGCGTCTCCCATGGGTTCTATACCTGATTCATAACTAGAGAGCTTCTCTGGTCCTTCACTAATTGGGGCTAAAACTCCGGAAATTACAAATGCCAAAATAGGAATAGCACCCGATATTATTAGAAATGCCCAGAAAATATCATATTCGTGAAGCAGAAACATAAATGGACTCCTATTAATGTGGAATAGGTTGAATTATTCGATTTGAATTTCAATTGTAAATTCATCCAGAACTTATTAAAGGAAAAGGGAATTTTATTTGATCAAATAAAACTACATAGTTTAGAGTTTGTTTGCCATGGTGCATGCCTTATTTAAAGATTCATACAATGGAACCCCACTTACCATTTTTTTTTTTATTCCATTTAGATATGGTATCGATATAGGATGTTCCGACCCAAAGAAAACTCTATTACTTTATCTCGGTTTCTCTTTTTAAAAAGTAATTCAATTAAATACAAAAAAATAGTATAATTAGAATACTAATAAATAAGACTAATTATAGCATAAGAAATCGTATTAGTATAACTATATTTTTCTAGTTCATTTTATATTATAAAAATACAAATATAAAATGCATTAATTGCATTCTTAATCCATTTCCACTTTTTTTTGTCGTTTTGATTGACAAAAAAAAGTGGAATGTGTTAGGGCTATACGGACTCGAACCGTAGACCTTCTCGGTAAAACAGATCAAACTAATTATTATCGAAATGATGCGAACTGTTTCAAAGACCCAACATGCATTTTCTTGCATTGGGCTCTTTCATCAACTGATTGATATAAAGATCGGTTAGTCCGCCATATTTTTTCTTTTTTACAGGAAGATAATAAGATGGCTCCATGTGTTCTGTGATTCATGATTTGTATTCTGATCTAGGAACAATACCAAAGTGTTTCAAAGAGGGGTTACCTTGACTTAGGTCTGCCTCTGGCCTAGATTAACCTAAGTTAAATGGAATCTCTATCGCTCCGCTACAAGAGTCAAATATGAGACTTCATACACCTTAAAGTTCATAGGATAAAAAGAGGTTCTTTTGAGTCCCTTATACTCATTATGCCTAGCATTGAATGGGCTGGTATTTACCTTATCAATTAGCAAATCAATGGCAGGTTCTATTTCATTTGGTACCTGAATTCGCACTCGAATCGGACCAAATCAAATATTTGTCAGGCTATTGTTCTCTTGTTCCTTCGAATCTATGGAGTAAGACATCGATTTCTCAATAAGATCAATTATGTTCATTGCATAATGGGCCCCTTTGAAAAGCATTGGCGCACGTGTAAACGAGGTGCTCTACCTAACTGAGCTATAGCCCTTGTCATAAACATCTTAACATATAGAGAATTTCTTGTCAAGATCGGATCCCACATGAGAGTTCTTTAATCCGCTTACTGTTAATGGATTGGTATTGCGTAGAAAAAAGATTCCACCTATAATCCCCGAGGCGATGGGTCCTTTTTTTGTGATGATGAATAACCTACTTAACTCAGTGGTTAGAGTATTGCTTTCATACGGCGGAAGTCATTGGTTCAAATCCAATAGTAGGTAGAACTTATTAGATACCATCAACTCTGGTATCTAATAAGTTTTTCTAGCCATCTTCTTTTTTTTGTTGTATCATCTGGAATTGATTGTATTCAATTGGCAGAATCAAAATATGGTATATAATAAAGAACCTCTAAAGAACTTCTTTTTATTTTTTTTATGTGTGTGTTTTTTTTTTTTTTTACTAGTAGGAAATAACATTAACAGCCTCTACTCGTGTCCGAGCTCGTCTGAGAGCTAGATTCGCCTCAATTGCTTGTCTCTTTCCCTGAGCTCCACTCAAGTTAGCTTCAGCTGTTTCAAGAGCTTGTTGAGCCTCTTGCGGATCAATGTCAGTACTCATCTCCGCATCATTTCCTAAAATGGTGATCTCATTATTACTTATTCTAGCGAAACCACCCATCAAGGCTACCGTTAACCATTGGTCGTTGAGACGTATTCTCAAAAGACCTATATCTACCGCTGTGGCAATAGGGGCGTGGTTTGGTAATACGCCAATTTGTCCACTATTAGTAGATAAAATGATTTCTTTCACTTCTGAATCCAAAATAATTCGATTAGGGGTCAATACACAAAGATTTAAGGTCATTTCTTCAATTTGCTCTCCCCTTCTAAGTTCATAGCTTTCGCGGTAGCTTCGTCGATGTTACCTACCAAATAAAAGGCCTGCTCGGGAAGACTGTCTAATTCCCCAGAAAGGATCAATCGAAACCCCCTAATTGTTTCGGTGAGACCAACATATTTCCCTGGAGAACCAGTAAAGACTTCCGCCACGAAGAAGGGTTGTGATAAGAAGCGTTCAATTTTTCGTGCTCTTGCTACAGTTAAACGATCTTCTTCGGATAATTCGTCCAACCCCAGGATAGCTATA